CCATATTTCTAGAAAAAGGATTTCTTGTTTTTCATTCCCATTCCCATAAGAATAAATACTATGATTCGCATTTCGAACAGGCATGGATACAGCATCTATAGGATAACTTCCATCTTGGGAGTTATTTGTGGGTCTCATACGATAGCGATCTCTTTGGATTTGTAATCCAATACACAAATCCAAAGGCTCTGTCAGGGTAGCTATATGCTGTGTAGTGTCAACTATTTCCACAGAAGGCGGTAGGATAATATCCTGAGCTGTTATGTATCTGGGGCCTTTGACGCAAATGGATGCATCTCGAGTGCCATATAGATTACTTCTCAATACAATTTCTTTCAAATTCATTAAAATTTCATGCACTGATTCTTCAATACCCATTATCGTAGAATATTCATGTGGTACTTTTTCAGATTTTGCACGTGTTATACATGTTCCTTCTATTTCTTCAAGTAAAGCCCGTCGCATAGCAATACCTATGGTATCGGCTTGACCTTTCATAAGCGGGGACAGAACGAAACGCCCATAATAAAGACGCTTACTATCTACTCTTGATTCAACACACTTCCACTGTAGTGTTCGAGTGGATCCTGCTATTTCCTCTCGAATCATAATAATATATTATTGTTATTTGATTTTTGATTAGATTATTGAATAATTTATTTCTCTTCTCTTGAAATCCGTTCAATTCTTATTTCTATACACGTCTCTTTTTTCTATACACGTCTCTTTTTAGGGGGTCTACATCCATTATGTGGCATAGGAGTTACATCGCGTACGAAACTCAATAGTATACCACTTCGACGAATAGCTCGTAATGCAGCATCTCGTCCGGGACCAGGACCTTTTATCATGACTTCTGCTCGTTGCATACCTTGATCGACTAGTGTACGAATAGCATTTGCTGCTGTGGCTTGAGCAGCAAAAGGTGTTCCTCTTTTGGCGCCTTTGAATCCAGAAGTACCCGCGGAGGACCAAGAAACCACTCGCCCCCGTACATCTGTAACAGTTACAATGGTATTGTTGAAACTCGCTTGAACATGAATAATTCCTTTTGGTATTCTACGTCCACTCTTACGCGAACCAATACGTCCATTCCTGCGTGAACTAATTCTTGGTATAGGTTTTGTCATATTTTATCATCTCATAAATATGAGTCAGAAATATACGGAGATATCCATTTCATGTTAAAACAGATTCTTTATTTTTACATTGATCCTTCCTTTAGAAAGCTCCAAAGATTATCCTTGTCTCTGTTTATGTCTTGGATTAGAACAAATCACTATAATCCGTCCGCGCCTACGGATCAGTCGACATTTTTCACAAATTTTACGAACAGAAGCCCTTATTTTCATATTTACGATTCCTTTACTTTAATTCTGAATCTATTCTTTGAAATATTTGAAATAAAAAAAGTTTCCTTAATTTTTGAACCTCGAATTGTATCCACACGAATGAAATTCAAAAAATCCCCCAATTTTTCGAATCTTCGTTGCGAAGTCTATAAATTATAAAATTATACGTCCCCGCCGGTTGAATCATAACTGCTTACTTTGATTTTGACTGCATCTCCTGGTAGTATCCGGATAAAACCGCGTCGGATCCACCTCGAAACGTAACCTAGAATTAGATTTTCATTGTCTAAAGGGACCCGGAACGAACATACCATTGAGAAGTGGTTCAGTAATTAAACCCTCAATTTTTTCTTTCATTCTAGGCAACTCCCCCCCCCTTTTTTTGAATTGAAGTATCAATTAATGGGGGAGCAGTCATATAACTCACTTTTCTTCTCCTTTTCTTTTCATTCTTTTTACATTTTACAATAGTATACCGTAGGAAAAGGATCACCATATATAACACAACATTTCTCCCCCAATTCCTTCTAGGCGAGCCTCTCGATCTGTCATTATACCTCGAGAAGTAGAAAGAATAGCAATCCCCATTCCGCCTAAAATCCTAGGAATTCGTTGATAGTTGGAATAGATTCGTAGACCAGGTCGGCTGATACGCTTTAAAGTAGTTTTATATATTCTTTCCCGAGTTCTTTTATGTCGAAGGGTTGAAACCAAGAAATTTTTCTTACCTTCTCGATGTTTTCTAACGTTTTCAATAAAACCTTCTCGCAGAAGTATTTTAACAATGTTTTCGGTGATATTAGTAGATGCTATTCGAACTGTTCCCTTTTTATTCATGTCAGTGTTTCTTATACAAGTTATTATTTCGGCAATAGTGTCCCTACCCATGATGAACTATAATTATAGTTGCCTCCTAGTTTTGATATAATCAACGTGTTTATTTTTTTTTTTTATTTTATGAATTCATAAAAAAAGTATATACTTGAGACACAATCTACTAATTTACCTATTTCAGATATTCTACTATATTATAATTTCATCTACTAATATTTATAAAACTTCAGGAGCTAATGAGACGATTTTAGTGAAATTGAATTCTCTCAATTCCCTGGCGATTGCACCAAAAACTCGAGTCCCTTTTGGATTTC